CTTTACATTTTCCCTTTCACTCGTAGTATGGGGAAGAAGTGGACTCTAGAGGTACTACTAATTGATTGAGGAATCAAACCGTATCAATTGTTTTATAGATCGTTCTGCAACGCGTTTTGCAGTATATACGCACTTTATATGAATATGAGAAAAAATATAGACATAGTGGTTGTCTAACGAGATACTATGCATAATAAAATTTTGCCTTAGGCGAGTCACATTTTGCGCACTTACCGCTTGTTTTATTATTTTCGAAATTTAATTTCTACTTTATCGACTCATTTCATATCAGGGTTCAAGCATTAAAAATCTGTGAGGTTTATTTTTTATTCCCTTTCGAAATCTAAAGAAGTGCTCATAGAACTCCTGTCAATGAATCAATCCATTTTTTCTTCGGAATGCTAGAAAAAAGATTCTTACTTTATTTTATTAAAATATGCCCAGAATAATCCTTTTTCTTTCGTTGATTTGATTCTTTCGATAGATCACGAGACTCAGATTGCAAATAATAAGAAATCTAAATCTAAAAATTAGAACTATAAAGTAAGACAAGATAATTATTTCAGATTGATTCGGAACAAATAGGTGTATCAAAAAAATAGAAAGGGTCCTATGTAAATTCCATATATTATCTTGATATCTACATATATCAAGATAATATTGTAGATTGATCAACACTAAGCCTCTGTCTTTATTATAAAGTACAACTTTATACACTACAATAACACTACTATTATAGTATGGTAAGAAAGAAAGAAAAATATGAATCTTTCTTTCTTATCATACTATACTATCGGATCTCATAGAATACTGTCGATTATAGTCTGCTCATTTCATTTAAGACGCGAAATTGGAATCATTTTCCTTTTTCTTCAACCATTGATAAGAACTCAGAAGTCAAGTTTCATTCAAATTAATTAATTCTTTTTATTTTTTATTTTGACTTTCTGTTTTTACGTAAATGATAAGCAGAAAAGCAGTAGGAACTAGAATGAACAGTGCAGTAGCAATAAATGCAAGAATATTTACTTCCATAATCTCATCGTTTTTTTTACTTCACAATAACTCGGGATTTAATCCCATAGAGATGATAAATCTTTCGCCTATAAATTCAATGAATGAATTACCTCTCAATGATCTTGAATCGGATCAAGATCATGAATAACAATATCTGAGCTATCAAATCAATTTGTCGTCGCGAATTGAATAGTATAACATAGGAAGATCTTTTATCCATACCGAATACAAAATAGGATTCCCGGCCCAATCAAAAATTACTTTATTTTTCATTCTTTTCTTTCTTTTCTATAACCTACCTTAAGTCTTCCTTGTACAATCGTCGAATGAAGTATTATCTTATCTGACCACCCGTCCCTTTCCATTAGTCACAAACGCCCAACAAACAATAGAAGCAAAGTGGAAAAATAAAGGAGTTACGTTCTAAACTCCGGTTTTTTAATGATCTAATTTTCTTGGAAGACAAAGAAGTGTGATAAAGATGAGTCCGAGGATAAAAGAAGGAATATTCTATCAAATGAAATTTCAATATTTTTTTTAGTTTAGGGTTTGTTCTTTCGTTGGTGGGCCTCCTAAAAAAAATAGAAAATATAGGAAGGAAAAAGTTGATTCATTCCGTTGCTAATGCTAAGAGGAGTAGGATCTTTAATGGATCTTTATCCTTCTTTTTTGTACCCTCCCCCTAGGTTATTAGTACTGGGACACATATATCAAAAGTTCAGTGTGTCATTTGAATGAAATAGATTTTTTCAACTTCACATTAGTAATTGAGGTTACACAAACAAAACCGGGTCCAGAAGGAGAGATTTTTTAAGCTGGAAAGGGATTTTATCGGGGGAATTATGTTAAATTCATTTTGTATTGTACAACAAAGAAATTCCATTTTCGTATGTGCCCCTGAGAAACATATAGTCTTATATTCCATCGAAAAAGCAGACTGAGTATCTCTTGGAATACTGACTAGAGTGCTCCCCCCACTTGTACTAATCTACATATGTCTTTCTACTACCAATCGGTACTAGTTGAAGTAATGAAAATTTCCCTATTTGTTTAATGAGAAACGCGAAACGAAAAAGGAACGAAAAAAGAACCCCCTTGGGAATGAAATTATGCTTCCTGCTCCCCCGTTGACAGAAAAAGGAGAGAAGATTTATGTACTTATTGGATCCGTCGGGACTGACGGGGCTCGAACCCGCAGCTTCCGCCTTGACAGGGCGGTGCTCTGACCAATTGAACTACAATCCCATGGAAATAAGGGATCTAGCAGAAAATTTTATTCTTTTTTATTCCTCCGTATCGGGTATTTCTGAAGGACAAGGGGGTTATACCATCTCGTGGTATATTGGCGAATTGTTGGGCCGAGCTGGATTTGAACCAGCGTAGACATATTGCCAACGAATTTACAGTCCGTCCCCATTAACCGCTCGGGCATCGACCCAGGAAGAATCCATTTGAGGTTTATTGGTAATCCATGATCAACTTC